TAAACAGACCCATATAAAATATATACTATGAATAGTCCGAAAATAGCTATACTTATTGAAAAAATTGCATTTGTAAAAAATTCATACCAATCCACAGAATAACTCAAATTTGGATGGAAAAGGTTTGTCGATGGAGTTAACCATTTTGATAATATATCAAAATCTATTACTCCTTGATCAAAATGAATTCCTATTGATCCAACGAATAAAGTAAATAGTACCAATACAAGCAGAGGAAATAACATAGTATTGTCCGATTCGTGAGGATATATGGAAGTGTACTTTTTCTTTTTTTTGAAAGAAGTATTAAAGTATCCTATGCTTTTTTTTAAATTATTATCTATTTTATATGTATCCTTTGAAAAAAAGAATACCGTATTATTCATTATTGATAAAAGTAAATTTCTATTGACTGTTTGGGGTACTTCCTTTCCCCATAGAGATATTGAATAGAACGAGCTATTTTTGGTGCTACTATAATTCTGAAAATGAATGCGCAAATGCCCATCAAAGGTAAGTAAATACACCCGAAACATATAAAATGCGGTTAATCCCACTGTGAAACAAGCTATTGTTGCGAAAATTGGTGAATACAACCAACTATCATTAAGAATTTCATCTTTGGACCAAAAACAAGCAAGAGGTGGAATACCACAAATAGAAAGTGTACCTAGTAAAAAAGTAGTTCTTGTAATTGGAACATATCTTCTTAAACCACCCATAAGAATCATATTCTGACTTTTCTCTGGTGAATATCCAACAATAGGTTCCATTGAATGAATAATGGATCCAGATCCCAAAAACAATAAAGCTTTAGAATAGGCATGAGTGATCAAATGGAATAAAGCAGCTCGATAAGAACCTATACCTAGAGCTAACATAATATAACCCAATTGAGACATTGTGGAATAGGCTAAACTTCTTTTTATATCTCTTTGAGCAAGAGCCAAAGTGGCTCCTAATAGTACTGTTATTATACCTATTAAAGAAATAAAATTCATTATGTAAGGTATGGATATGAAAAGAGGAAGAAGTCGAGCTACAAGAAAAATTCCTGCTGCTACCATGGTAGCAGCGTGTATAAGAGCGGAGATAGGAGTGGGTCCTTCCATTGCATCAGCTAACCATACGTGAAGAGGGAATTGAGCAGATTTAGCAACTGCACCAACGAATAATAAAGAGGCAAACAAGGTCGCAAATAAAGAACTGACCCCATTATTGTGAATCAAGTTATTAGTTATTTCGAACACATCTCGAAATTCGAAACTACCTGTTATCCAATAAAGACCTAAAATTCCTAATAATAAACCAAAATCCCCTACACGATTAGTTACAAAAGCTTTTTGACAAGCACTTGCTGCAGTCGGTCGTGTAAACCAAAATCCTATTAATAAATAGGAACACATTCCTACTAGTTCCCAAAAAATATAAATTTGTATCAAATTTGAACTAGTAACTAATCCCAACATAGAAGCATTGAAAAAACTCATATAAGCAAAAAATCTAACATATCCTTGATCATGAGACATATAATTGTCACTATAAATAAGAACCAGGATTCCAACAGTAGTAATTAGTATTGACATAATAGAACTAAGTGGATCAATCAAGTATCCGAACTCTAAGGAAAAATCATTATTGATGGTCCAACACCATAGATATTGGTGGATAGAACTTCCATTTATTTGTTGAATAGATAAATTGGCCGAAAACCCCATAGCTATACTTAAAAGTAAAACACTAGAAAAAGCCCATATACGACGAATATTTTTTGTTGCTGTCGGAATCGGAATAAGTAGAAGCCCAAATCCTATTGACATAGTAACTGGAAGTGGAAGAAAAGGTATTATCCATGCATATTGATATGTATGTTCCATAAGAAAACAAAATTCAATTTTTAATCATTCTACTATTCTAGTCTTAGTAGAATATTCTATTCTGGTAATTTATAGCCATATTATCATATTATATAGTATAGTAAGGAAAAAGAGTTATACCAAAAGGAGTACTTGATTCAAATATGGATACTATGATCGATATTTAATTTAAATAAAATAAAAAGAACCCAGTTATCCTATTTGTTACTTTTTAGAAGAATTCCCTAATTCCTTCTGAAACTGATTAATTGGATTCCAATCTAATAAGGAAAACTTATGTTTATCAGAAGATACTCTTTACTTCATATAGAACTGAAATACAAAATAACAATGACTAAGGCAAAATACAAAATGACTAAGGTTCTCTTTATTAGGTAATAAAATATCTTGTTTAACACTAGTTTAGTTCGAATTGGAATTTAAATTAAGGGCATGACACTCTGAACTTAATCAATTAGGAAAAAAATTATTTCCTTTCTCCTACTTGTATTCTTATCCTGTTATATTATATATATGATATGTTATGCGTATATGCATACATGTACATATGCATACATAATATATAATACATAATATATATATATATATATATATATATTATATATACATTACTGTATATACATTATATGTATATACATTATACATTAACTACTGTCTATATGTAATGTATATATTTGTTTTAATATGTAATGTATTTTAAAAATGTATTTAAAATAGGGTTTTAATGTATTTTTAGGATGTCTTTAAAATAAATAGGTTTTTAATTAAATATGTTTGAAAAATAAAATGCTTTTTTAACTTTAACTATTCTACCACAGAAACGAACACGGAAACGAAAATATATAATAACTAAAAGGACCGATCCATTTTGAACAATACATGTCTTTCACATGCAACGATAAAATAAAAATGAGTAACCCTTTTTTGAATGGCAGTCCCCAAAAAACGTACTTCTATGTCAAAAAAACGTATTCGTAGAAATATTTGGAAGAAAAAAGGATATTTAGCCGCAGTAAAGGCTTTTTCTTTAGCAAAATCGGTTTTTACCGGGCGTTCAAAAAGTTTTTTTGTACAACAAACAAATAATAAAGTCTTGGAATAATCAGAATTGACATACCCCGAAGAAGTTCAAATTTTTTAATTTAAGATGAATGATTCCCATTAATTAATATATTGAATATTGAACTCTTCAATATTAAGGTAAGGAGTTAGAACTAGCTGCTCTATTATGTAGATGTGGTATGTAGAATAAGGGTGTGTATATTAGAATAAGGGTGTGTATATTAAATTCTGAGTATTTTTTTCTATCTACTTACTTTTCACAATAGAAAAAAATTTCTATTGTGAAAAGTAGAGTATGATTGGAATAGAAATGCAAATTTGTTATATGCCTAACCAAAAATAAAAAAACTCATTAGTTTGGTAAATCTTATAGTTTGGTAAATCTTACCATTACATATATATATCATGATATCATGAAGAGTTATATATCATGAAGAGTATTACGACTTTAATAATACTAAAAATAATACTAAAATACTAAGGTAAGGTATATTAGAAAATGAAAAATTTGATTTAGTGATGAAATTCTTATACATTATACATATAAAATACATTATACATATAAAATCCTAGTTATTTAATCATGGATTCAAATGGGATAAATAAAAAACGAATCAAAAAAATGGAAAAGTAACAATGTTCTATACCCCGACCAATAACAAAACTATGGAGTTCCAACTGTTTTGGGAAAACAAAGTTTCTAGTATACAAAAGTCAATTATGAAAACTGAACTTACAAAGATATTAACTAAAGATTATTTTATTCAATGAAGATTTAAATATGAATTTAAATAAATCTTTAGTTATCGATTCTAATGTTATATTATATTGAATCGTTGAATCTCGACGATTCACCATAAATTGACTATTATTATTTCAAGTAAGCCGCCATGGTGAAATCGGTAGACACGCTGCTCTTAGGAAGCAGTGCTAGAGCATCTCGGTTCGAGTCCGAGTGGCGGCATCCTATAAAAAAATCCTCTAAAAAAGACACAAAGAATCCAATCCTATAATGTATTCAATTCCCGATTTCAATTATCTAATGAGACTCCCTTTTATGTTATGATATTTACGACTTTAGAACATATATTAACTCATATCTCTTTTTCGATAATTTCAATTGTGATTACGATTCATTTGATGACCTTATTAGTGCAGGAAATCGTAGGATTGCGTGATTCATCGGAAAAGGGTATGATAGCTACTTTTTTCTCTATAACAGGATTTTTAGTTTCTCGTTGGATTTCTTCGGGACATTTTCCGTTAAGTAATTTATACGAGTCATTAATTTTCCTTTCGTGTAGTTTCTCCATTATTCATATGATTTCCAAGATAGGGAACCATAAAAATGATTTAAGCACAATAACCGCACCAAGTACTATTTTTACACAAGGTTTTGCTACGTCAGGTCTTTTAACTGAAATGCATCAATCTGCAATATTAGTACCTGCTCTACAATCTCAGTGGTTAATGATGCACGTAAGTATGATGTTATTAAGCTATGCAGCTCTTTTATGTGGATCATTATTATCAATCGCTCTTCTAATCATTACATTTAGAAAAAACATCGATATTTTTTGTAAAAGTAAAGGCAATACTTTCTTAAAAAAATCATTTTTCTTTGGTGAGATTCAATATTTGAATGAAAAAAGTGTTTTTAAAAACACCTTTTTTCATTCATTTCGAAATTTTTATAAATATCAATTAACTCAACGTTTGGATTATTGGAGTTATCGTGTCATTAGTTTTGGATTTACCTTTTTAACTATAGGCATTCTTTGTGGAGCAGTATGGGCTAATGAGGCATGGGGATCTTATTGGAATTGGGACCCCAAGGAAACTTGGGCATTTATTACTTGGACCATATTCGCGATTTATTTACATATTAGAACTAGAACAAATCAAAGTTTGGAAGGTACGAATTCAGCACTTGTGGCTTCTATAGGATTTCTTATAATTTGGATATGTTATTTCGGAATCAATCTATTAGGGATAGGTCTACATAGTTATGGTTCATTCACATTAACATCTACTTGAATAAACTACACGAATAACTAATTCACTAATTCAATAAACTACATAAAATAACGAATAAATAAGAACAGGACATCGTCCCTATATTATTTATACTTAAAAACTATATATACTTAATTATACTTAAAAATCTAAAATATTTTAAATATATATACTATATAATATATATAATAATATAATAAAATATTTTAAATATATATACTTTTAAATATATATAATAATATATAATAATATAATAACTATATATAAAATAGAAACTATATATAGAAACTATATATAGAATAAAATAAAATAACTATATCTATATATAAACTATATATAGTTAATATATAAAATAAAATAACTATACTATATAAAATAAAATAACTATAACTATATATATAAAATAACTATATATAGTATATTAACTATATATAGTTAATATACTATATATATAATATATAAAATAAAGATAATAAAAGATAATAAAATAAAGATAATAAAAGATAATAAAATAAAGATAATAAAATAAAGAATAAAGATAAAATATAAAGATAAAATAAAGATAGATAAAGATAATAAGATAAAGATAATAAGATAATATATATAATATATTAATAAGATAATATATATAAAGTATATATATAAAGATTAAAGAGAAAGCTTTTTGTTTGTGCAATGTGCAAGTTTTTTGAGAACCATTCCTTGCGGTTCTCAAAAAACTCGAAATGCATCTCATTACAATTCTAATTCATTTTATTCTTTTGCATTGTACAGCGAACGATTTAAAAAATCTTCAAATCAAAGACAAAACAAAAAATTCTATTTCTGTATCATTAATGAAAGACTATCGATGAAAGTAATTAGATAGTATAACTTGGGCCCTGTCAACTGATAGCGAGAGAACGAAATCGGGATAAATACCAATTCCTATTACAGGTAAAAAGATACAGATTGAAACAAATAGTTCTCGTGGTCCAGAATCTGCAAAATTGGAGTTTGGAACATTGAATAGTTTGTATCCATAAAACATCTGACGTAACATAGATAATAAATAAATAGGAGTTAATATCATTCCAATTGCCATTACAAAAGTAATTAGCATTTTTGGCATTAAAAAATATTTTTGACTAGTAATTATTCCAAAAAATACTAATGATTCCGCAACAAAACCACTCATTCCTGGCAATGCAAGAGAAGCCATCGAAAAACTACTGAACATGGTAAATAGTTTTGGCATTGGGATCGATACCCCCCCCATTTCGTCGAGATAAACAAGACGTATTCTATCACAAGTCGTTCCCGCCAAGAAAAAAAGTGCAGCACCAATAAATCCATGAGAAAGTATTTGTAAAATGGCACCGTTGAATCCCATTCCGGTTATAGAACCAATTCCTATAATTATGAAACCCATGTGAGATACAGAGGAATAGGCTATTCTCTTTTTTAAATTCCGTTGACCGAGAGAGGTTGAAGCTGCATAGATTATTTGAATCGTTCCCACTATTACCAACCAAGGAGAAAATATAGAATGAGCGTGGGGTAATAATTCCATATTGATCCGAATAAGTCCATATGCTCCCATTTTTAATAAAATTCCAGCTAGAAGCATACATGTACTGTAATGTGCTTCTCCATGGGTATCTGGTAACCAGGTATGTAGGGGTATAATCGGTGATTTGACAGCATAAGCAATAAGGAAGCCAAAATATAATATTATTTCCAATGCTACAGGATATGATTGGTTAGCTAATCTTTCAAAATCCAATGTGGGTTCATTAGGGCCATATAAACCCATACCTAAAATTGCTATTAAGAGAAAAATGGAACCCCCCGCAGTGTACAAAATAAACTTTGTAGCCGAGTAGAGACGTTTCTTTCCTCCCCACATGGATAAAAGTAAATAAACAGGAATTAATTCTAACTCCCACATCATGAAAAAAAGTAAAAGGTCTCGAGAAGAAAATGATCCTATTTGACCGCTGTACATTGCTAGCATGAGGAAATGGAACAATTGCGAATTTCGAGTAACTGGCCAAGCTGCTAAGGTAGCTAAAGTGGTGATAAATCCTGTCAATAAAATAGGTCCTATGGAAAGTCCATCGATTCCCAGCCTCCAGTGAAAATCAAAAATATCTATCCATTTAAAATCTTCTTCCAATTGGATTAATGGATCGTCCAATTGAAAATGATAACAGAATACATATGTCGTTAGAAGGAGTTCTAATAAGCATATACATATAGTATACCATCTAACCATCTTATTTCCTCTATGAGGAAGAAAAAAAATGGAAGAGCCGACGAATATCGGCAAAACAACAAGTATTGTTAACCAAGGTAAATAACTCGTGATAAATACAAAATACGTTTTGACCAGAAAAACCCGTGCTCGGAATACAATAATATATTTTATTTTATATTTTCTCGAGTACGGGCTTTTGTCGGTAAAGAGGAATCAAACGATTCAAGTAGATTTTTTTGTAACCTATCAATAAGATAGACCCATGCTGCGAGTTGTTTCATGCCATAAATAAACACGGACACTCAGAAAATCCGTCGGGCAAGCGGATTCACATCTTTTACAACCCACACAGTCCTCGGTTCTTGGTGCGGAAGCAATTTGCTTAGCTTTACATCCGTCCCAAGGTATCATTTCCAATACATCTGTAGGGCAGGCTCGTACACATTGAGTACATCCTATACATGTATCATAAATTTTTACTGAATGTGACATTGGATCTATAAATTCCAGGTTTTAACATCAAAAATTTTCAATCTGGTATTAGTTTAGTATTTATATTGTATTGTAGACACCAGACGAAGCAGTGGTTTATCAAAATTTGAAAAATCAATATATTTCTAAATTTGTTCATGAGAAAAACCCAAGAGACTCTGATTTCCATTTCCAAAATTATGATCATACGAGTCGCGTGTGTGAATTCAAATTGGACAACAAAACAAATTGATCAATCATTCAAAAACAAATTGATCAATCATTCAAATCAATATTTCAATATGTCAATATTCATATATATTAATATTCATTTATTATATTATTTATTATTATATTTATTATTAATTATTATATTAATTTATTATAATATATATTAATTTATTATAATATTAATATTGAATATTCATATTTATTATTTTGAATATTCATATTTATTATTTACATTTAATTATAATTATAAATTATAGTAGTTTAATTTTAATATTAATAGTAGTTTAATATTAATTCAAATTTAGTAACAAATTTAGTAAAATAATAAAATTTCATACTATTTCATAATATTTTCATAATTTCATATTATTTTCATATTTTCTTTCATATTCTCATAATATCATATACATATTTTCATAATATCTTTTTCTTTTCATAATAATAATGTCATTCATAATAATATAATAATGTCATATGTCATAATAATAATGTCATATGTCATATATATTAGTCATATATACATATATGTCATATATATTATATAATATTATATATATACTATATAATTATATTAATATATAATATCTAAATTATATATTATATACTATATATTATATATTATATACTATTATATAATAGTATATAATATAGTTATAATAGTGTAAATCATATAATAGTGTAAATCATATAATAGCCTAAATCATATATTATATTGTAAATATTGTAAATTATATATTATATGATAGTAATACAATCAAATTGATTAAATAAAATAAATAAAAATGAAATAAAAAAAATGAATAAAATACATAATTATTACAAGAAAATTCATAATATAAATGAAAGAATAGAAAAATATTCCAATTTCTATTTTACTTTATTATGTTGTATAATGTCTTGATTTATATGATCATTATAACTGATATGATCATTATAACTGATATGATCATTATAACTGATTATTCAATATATAATCATGATAATGATGACTAATTATTCAACAAATTCGATTGATTGATACGAGTTGATTTTCGGTTTCGATGAATCGACGAAACAATAGCTAGCCCAATAGCTGCTTCAGCAGCTGCAACGGCTATAATAAAGATTGAAAAAATGTTTCCTTTTAATTGGCGACTATCAAATAGATCAGAAAATGTTACGAGATTGATATTAACTGAATTTAGTATAAGCTCAAGACACATAAGTGCTCTAACCACGTTTCGACTTGTGATCAATCCATAGAGACCAATAGAAAATAAATAGACACTCAAAAAAAGTACATGCTCCAACATCATTGACTAACTCCTTATCAATCTCGATTCATTTCAATATCAACAATTCAAGCGATTCGATTAATTAGACTAGAAGAAACAATTACAGAATAAAAGAAAGTAAACGGATTTAACTAAAACCCTTAAACCTTTCTATTATTTATTTCGAATTTTCGAAATCTTTTTTAATTCTTTTAAAATAAAAATTCGAAGTATTTATTTATTGGCGAGCCATAGTAATTGCACCTATCAAAGAAACTAAAAGAATTATAGAAATTAGTTCAAAGGGAAGATAAAAATCTGTTGATAAACGAATCCCAATTTGTTGAACGTTACTTATTAGGTCCTGTTCTATAATCTGGTTTAATTTTGTAGTCCAAATAATTCCGTACCATGACGTATCTGTTATAATAGTAATTAGTGAAAAAAGAATACTTGTACAAATCAGTGAAGTGACTCCATCCCCAACGGTCGAAAAATACGAATCATTGGAATATTCTGAATCATTTATGAACATTACCGCAAATAGGATTAAGACATTTATGGCTCCCACATAAATAAGGAGCTGTGCTGCAGCTACAAAAAGAGAGTTCGATAGAATATAGAATAAGGATATACAAAAAAGAACCAATCCCAATGAAAAAGCGGAATAAATAGGATTGGTAAGTAATACTATCCCCAGACCTCCTAATAGAAGAACTGATCCCAGAAATACTATAAGAATATCATGTATTGGTCCAGGTAAATCCATTATGTAAAAAATAAATAAATAAATCAAATCATGACCTTACTAAATGGTCCAGGAAAGGAAAAAGGGGTTATTCCATTTTTATTGTATATGATACGTTCCTTATTGAATGAAATCTTAATATGGATTAATTTCTTTCATATATTAATTATGAATTAATAATTACATATTTCATATATAGATATAATTATTGGGCCAATCCTACTTAATTTTAATTGGGCCAATCCTACTTACTTTTTATCCAAAAGAATAAAGAAAAAGTAGTTGAAATTGTATAGTTCGAAATTTTCGCGAATATTATCAGTTTAAATCAAAGAATAATTCTTAACAATCAATAGTTACTAGTTATTATTTTTAGTTATTCCCCGCTCCCCGATATATCAAAAAAATCTTTTTATTTTAGTAATTGGTAATCGTTCTTGAATCAAAGGGTTTATCTTTATCTATTTTGATTTGAGTCGAGTTCATAACTGTTTGAATTGTGTAATCTCCAATTATTGACATTGGTAATCGACCCAAAGCGATTTGATTATAATTCAATTCGTGACGATCATAAGTAGAAAGTTCATATTCTTCAGTCATTGATAAACAATTTGTTGGACAATACTCGACACAGTTACCACAAAATATACAAACTCCGAAATCCATACTATAATTAAGCAATTGTTTCTTTTTCATATTTCTTTCCAATCTCCAATCAACAACGGGTAGATCTATTGGGCATACACGAACACATACTTCACAAACAATACATTTATCAAATTCAAAGTGAATTCGACCGCGAAAACGCTCTGACGTAATTGATTTTTCATAAGGATATTGAATAGTTATAGGTAAACGGTTTGTGTGGCATAAAGTAATTATGAAACTTTGACCAATGTACCTTGCAGCTCGTATTGTTTGTTGACCATAATTCATGAACCCAGTTACCATGGGGAACATATTGTAGATATCCATAAATAAATTGATGTTTCTTTCTCTTGTTTGTTTCTTTCTCTTGTTTGAAAGAGGTTATGAATCTAGAATATTGGTATCGTATTCGGTTATTTTATTTATAATGAAACAAGTTGGGAAGAAGTTGTCAATAATAGATTACCTAAAGAAATAGGTAAAAGAAATTTCCACCCAAGATTTAATAGCTGGTCCATTCTCATCCTAGGTAAAGTCCATCTTGTTGTGATAGAAATGAACAGAAACAAATAAGCTTTAGCTAATGTAATAAAGATACCAATTGTTATTCCAAAGACTCCAGCTATTTTTTTTATTTCGAAAAGCTCAGGAACAGATATGTACGGAATAGAGAAATTCCACCCACCTAAGTAAAGAACCGTTACAAATAATGAAGAAACTAATAAATTTAGGTAAGAAGCAAGATAAAATAAACCAAATCGGATACCTGAATATTCGGTTTGATAACCTGCTACTAATTCTTCCTCTGCTTCTGGTAAATCAAAGGGCAATCTCTCACATTCAGCTAGAGAAGAAATTATGAAAATTATAAATCCTATGGGCTGACGCCACAGATTCCAACCCAAAAAGCCATATTTAAACTGTGTTTCAACTATATCAACTGCACTTGAACTGTTAGATAATTATAGTCGATAATAACATCACTGTTCCCATCGCTATTCCAAAACCGTACATGAGACCTCAGCTTCATACGGCTCCTCTATGGCCACAAAAAAATGTGAGGACTGCTTCGGTATTATCACCCCCTTTTGGGAGAATAAAGATATATCAGAGAGTCCAAACCAATGGAATTCCGTTCGCTAAAATAAATAAAAAAAAGTGCTTCGGAATTCATCTCATCCCTTATAATATAATCAAAATCAAAGTGTATTTTTCGGTAATAACTTAACCCTTCAATAAAATACTTGTTATATCTTTAAACATCCAAAAAATTTTAAGAAAAGATAAAGAATGGGAGGAATTTTGTTCATAAATGGTGATAAGAATTCCATCCAAATGGACGGATATGAATGGAAAAAAGAATAAATAAAGATCCTTTTTTTCATTCGATTATTACATTCTATTTCTTTTGTTCCTGTTCTTCTATCTCAGAAGAGGATACTTTGAAAAAATAAATAAATAAAGGATTAATTCGTTCGGGATAGTTATTTCTTTAATCAGTGAATAGGAGCATACTCTAGATCGGAATCGTAGGGAAGTACTGTTTGATCATTTCTACCAACTTAAAACCCCTATTTTGATTCGTTTTATGCAGAAATATCTTTTTTTTTTGATACCTTACATTATCTCCATTACTAATCCTTTGTGCACTTTTGTGTTCCTAACTGTCCACTGATTTTTGATTGATCTACGACATGTTAATAAATACAAGACAGTAATGAAAACTCCATACAGTACAGTTGATCTTTTACACCCGCTTCAAGATATGATGACTAATGAAAGAATCTCAATCTTGGGGTAAACAGTTTACACTGCTTATGTTTACTTCAACTTTATTCTTGTACATATGAAATGAGATTTTTTCTTCTTACTGCAAATTTCTAAGTTGTTTTGTTTCACTCATATAACCATCCGGTTTAATTCATTGACCCGAATGATGAATAAAAAAATATCTACTCAATCCATTCAACTTCTTTCCTTTACTTCTAGGAACGAAGTATAAAGTTCATCTTCAACGAATCACACGTAGAGATATTGATAACACACATAGACTTAATGGTATTTCATAACTAATAGATTGAGCAACAGCTCGCAGACCACCTGAAAAGGAATATTTATTATTCGATCCATATCCTGACATAAGAAGTCCAATAGGAGCAATACTTGAAATGGCGATCCATAAAGAAACACCTATACTGAGATCGGCTAAAACGAGGCGATACCCAAAAGGAATTACTAAATAACTTAGTAGAATTGATATGACCACTATAGACGGTCCAATACTAAACAAACGAACATTTCCTCTAGACGGGAGAAGGTCCTCTTTAAAAACTAGTTTAGTTCCATCCGCCAGAGCTTGAAGAATTCCCAAGGGGCCAGCATATTCAGGCCCAATACGTTGTTGTATCGCTGCCGATATTTCTCTTTCTAACCACACAATTACTAGTACCCCTATTGTAATTCCTAATATAAGGGTCAAAATAGGTACAAAGATCCATATGAGTCCATATACCTCTTTTAAGGATTCCGATGTAGAAAAAGAATTGATAGTTTGTACTTCTGTGGTATCAATTATCATTTCAACGATCAACTTCTCCCATAATGATATCTATACTACCTAGTATCGTCATGATATCAGCCAATTTCATTCTTTTAACTAGTTGAGGAAGAATTTGCAAATTTATAAAGCCGGGTGGACGAATTTTCCATCTCCAAGGGAAAACGCTATTATCTCCTATCAAATAAATTCCTAATTCCCCTTTTGGGGCTTCTACTCTCACGTAAAGTTCTTGTTTCGACAATTCAAAATTGGGTGAAGGTTTTTTACTAATAAATCTATATTCAAAATCATTCCATTCGGAATTTTTTGTTCTATCAAAACGTCGGACTTCTAAATTTTCATAGGGTCCTCCAGGAATTCCTTCTAGAGCCTGTTGAATAATTTTTATGGATTCCCTCATTTCACCGATTCGTACTAAATAACGAGCTAATGAATCTCCTTCTTTTTGCCATTGGATTTGCCAATCGAATTCATTGTAACACTCATAATTATCAATTTTACGAAGATCCCATTGTGTTCCAGAAGCTCGTAACATCGGTCCTGATAAACCCCAATTTATTGCTTCCTCTCCACCAATAATGCCCACCCCTTCGACTCGCTCCAAAAAAATGGGATTTCGTGTAATAAGTTTTTGATATTCAATAATTCCTCCTAAAAAATAATTGCAAAAATCTAAACATTTATCTATCCAGCCATAAGGTAGATCAGCAGCTACTCCTCCGATGCGGAAATAATTATGCATCATTCGCATGCCTGTGGCGGCTTCGAATAAATCATATATCAATTCCCTCTCTCTGAAAATATAGAAAAAGGGAGTCTGCGCGCCGATATCTGCCATAAAAGGTCCAAGCCATAACAAATGAGAAGCTATACGACTCAGCTCCAACATAATGACTCTGATATAACTAGCTCTTTTAGGTATTTGAACATTTTCGAGTTGTTCTGGTGCATTTACCGTTATTGCTTCTGTGAACATAGTAGCTAAATAATCCCAACGTGTTACATAAGGCAAATATTGTATAATTGTTCGATTTTCCGCTATTTTTTCCATCCCCCTGTGTAAATAGCCCAATATGGGTTCACAATCAATAACATCTTCACCATCGAGAGTAACGATCAGTCGAAGAACACCATGCATTGATGGGTGGTGAGGACCCATATTAACTATCATGAAATCTTGTTTTGTAGCCGGTACAGTCATATCTTTTCTTCCTTAATTCATTATTTCATGAATTCCTCAAAAAGGGAGGTTCATCAAAATGAAAAATCTAATAACTACTAATTCAAACGATGAAATTGGCGATTTTTGGGCTCCCGAATATCCAACTGATCAATTAATTTCTTATAACGCACTCCATTTTTCTTTGACAAATAAGCCAGCATACGTCGACGTTTTCCCAGAATTTTTTGTAGACCTCTTTGTGATAAAAAGTCTCTTTTGTGCAATTCCAAATGTGAAGTAAGTCTTCGTATCTTATTGGTGAAACTAAATATTTGAAATTCAACAGAACCCTTGTTTTCTTCTTTTTCTTCTTGTGTAATAAGCGAAATGAATGAATTTTTTACCATAAAACTTTTTTCTCTTTTTTTTTTTTCTTTCTTTTCCATGGATTTTACCGATCAGGAAATAATTATTATATTATGTCATGTTTATGTCAATTTTTTATTTTTGAATCTTAATTTAATCTAGTACACACAAAAATTTAGATTTATTGGTTTCCATTAGATTTATTCGTTTCCATATAGTTTTTTATTTTTATTTGATTCTATTTCTATCCAAATCAAATTGAAATTTGATTTGGATAGAAAAGAAAAAGATAATACATTTCTGTATTTAGGAAAGAGAATGATTTCTTTATTTAGGAAAGAGAATGATTTCTTTGCACCTAAAAATAAAAAGATTCTGTTCTGTAGATTTCTTTCTAGATTCAATTGAATTGATCCCCAAGTAACTACGTATCGTGTACCAGAATATAACATACCATATGCGTACATCTTTCGCCTTTCATCTACCGAAAATGGCATGTGATGTGATATGTTACATATATTATTGTTATATATATTATATATAATAGAATAGTAGAATAGTTATAAATTAGAATTATAAATTCTAATAATTATAAATTCTAATAATTATAAATTCTAATAATTATAAATTCTAATAATTATAAATTCTAATAATTATAAATTCTAATAATTATAAATTCTAATGTTATAAATAGTTATATATAATATAGTATACTATTAAATAATTCTAAATCGTGGATACATATGTATCCTTGACATACTGAAACGACTACCATTATTGGTATCAAACCAATAGCGATTCAGACAAGCTAAATCTTCTAATCGGTAATTGGGCCAAAGAAAAAACTTACATTTAATGAATTTATTTGGATCTGTATTAAGACGTTTGTCCTTATTCAAAAATTGTGCAGAGTTTCTTATGTTGTTTTCATTACAAAATACTGGATTTCTATTCACAACATCCCAATTATGAGAGTTGAAACAAATTAGAATTCTCAATTCTCTACGACGTTTAGGAGATAGAATATTTTCAGGAACAAGGAAATCATAATAATCTTGATAACCATTCACAAACATATTGCCATGTCGTCCAGTGGATTTATTATTCTTATCGACATATCTTTTTTTTATGTATTTTCTATTAATTTGATGTTTACTCTTATCGACCAATGAAATACCTATGGTTTGATATATAATGAATTTTCCATCCCTTCTTAGAGATAGACGAATTGGTTCGATAATAAATATTCCTTTTTTTATCAATTGCGTAAGAGCTAGATCTTTCTGAATCAGCATTACATCCAGATGCATCTCTCTTCTTTCAATCGAGGATATAGCAATTTCCCTTGGATTTATTAATCTAAGTAGGAGACAATATACTTTGATATTATTGATCATTTTTTGATTCAAGGGGTCATCCCATCTTAATTGAAAAAGAAAATATTTTTTCAGGAACAAATCTAGTTCTCTTTCCTTGTTTTTCTTGGATTGTTTTTTCTTTTTATCCTTTTTAATGTCTGGTCTCGTGTAATCTTCTTGAGGATATTTCTTTTGGCTTTCTTTTCGTAGATCTGATACAAGATTTGCCTTTTCTTTTTTTTCTTGGTTGGAATTTGTAAATTCTATTTTTATAGAATCTTTGATGTTTTTATTTTGACTAATATTTTTTTCATTTTCATAATAATAAATATTAGAAAAAAGTAATTTGATTGGTATGATCCATGGTTTCGTCTTATATGCATCAAAAGGTAACACAAATTCTGGGAAGAACCAAAGTTCTAGATTTGATGTAGTACAATAAACTCTTTCTCGATTCATTCCTATCCAATCCATTTTTTTTTTTTGATTGGATAGATTGATTTCTTGCTGAAGAAAAAAAAGATCTTTTTTTTTCAATTTTTGAATATTCATAATTTTTTTTTGAGTCTTAGTATTTTTATCAATTTTGGTACCGATATGCATATTGGTCCATTCCTTAATATTGATATTGTTTCTAAGGTTAAAATGAAGAATTCTACAATCAAAATATTTTCTATCCAGATTTTTATGCGTATCAATTTCTTCTAGATAATCACGAATAACTATATTTACCAATACATAAAACAATTGGGGTTTCCGTGTGTTGAAATTTGGAATTTCTTGGTTCCTGGTTAGTTGTAATTTTGGTTCTGGTTCATAAATATATAACTCCTTACTATCCCCATAATTTATATATTCATGTGATAAAAAATCATATTTGTAGTGTTTTTTAAATTTTTCTTTTTGATTCGTCAATAAATCCACTGCATAGAAATTTTCTTTTATGTAATGAATTAATCGGTCTTTTTCTTTTTTATATGAATACAATTTTATTGATTCTTTATTTTGAATTATACAATGTTGATTGATTCTATTTTGCCATTTTTTCGGTACTAATCGAGACCATTTGCTCTGAGATAAATTGTATGGATAATGACTCTTTAACCAGTTTTTCCATTCATTCATTCCAGACTTATAAATTTTCTTATGCATTGATTTGGAATCAAATATTCCTCGTGTTATACAATAATACTTTATCTTATCCTTAATAAAAGGATAGGTACCGCGATATTGAAGTACAGATCTCAAGTGATGGTTGTTAAGTAATTGGGTTTGTGATAATTTGTAAAATACATAGGCTTGGGACAAGAAAGATAAGTCGTAATAAGTATTTGAATTATTACTAATATTAGGATTAGAAAAGGACTTATTTATAGTCGAAATAAGGTTCATTGTATTTTGATCTGTTTCATCAATTCCTTCTTGATTTCTTTCATCGTTATAAATGTATTCATTGATAATTTTTTTTGTTGAAAGTTGTGCCTTACAAATCGTAACCATACATAACAAGATATCCATGTATATTTTTTCAATAAAAGATTTCATAAAATAATGTAATTTATGTGTTAATCTTAATTGGGTATTTTTTCTTTTGAATATCTCCCAAATATGATTCTGTAATTCCAGTCTTTTATGATCATAGGCTGGAACTATTTTCTTCTTATCTTTTGTGATTCCTTCTATTTGATTCCTGATTGTGATTGTCTTATCAGCAAGATCTTTCATTTCATTTTCTATGAGTAAATAATTTGTCCAATTTATGGATCGAATTTGAATGGTTGATTCATGAATAATCTTATTATTATCTTTTGAATCTTTTGCATTTTCATTTGGTTCATATACTTTCACCTTCCTCAATTCAAATAAAGAAATTGAGTTAACTTTTTGAAGTTTCTTCATTATTCGTTTTAGAACTAGAACTATTTTGATAGCCCATCTTGTGTTTTCTTTTGAAACTTTTAGAGCTAGAAAATAGTTCTTTTTCACTTTTCTAATTTTTGTTTTGAATTCTTTATATATGGGTAAAAAAAAAGAAGGTTGTTTTCGGGAAGAACCAAAGGGGACTTCCGTTTCCATTCCCCAAACTGTTAAAAAACAAAAATTTGCTTTTTTTCCTTTTTTTTTTTTTATTGGATCTTCATCATGATCATGAACTCGTATTTTAGATCTTCGCCAAGGTTTTAAACGGAAAGGAAATAAAATCTTTATCTGAATACCATCTGTTAACCAATTTTGGGGAAATTCTGTTTCTGATAGTTGAACGCCATTATAGGTACATTTAACATGTATTTCTCTATTCCATTCCTTCAAATCCTTATACCACTCGGGAAATTGGAATAATAACATACGTCCAATATTTTTAGCTACTATCAATGAAGGCAATACAATATATTTTCTAAGAAAAGATTGAGTTACCAGCATCAAACCTCTTATTGCTTGAGCAAATATAATGCTATCCCAAGTTTCTGATATTGCTATCCGTTCATTTTCCTCTTTTTTCTCCTCATCTTTTTTATCCCTAGTGTTTGTCTCTTCTTCCTCAAAATCGGAAATTTTGAATTCCGGTTTTCTCCTCACTGAATTCCTAAAAAAAAGATTAATCATTTGATAGATGTTAAAAAAAGAAAAAAAAAATGCTTTATCTATTCGATCCAAAAAAAGTGGGGAATGCACATTTGCTTGAAATATTTCCCAAATAACAGTTTTACGTCTTTGAGCACGCATGGATCCTTTGATTATATTCCTACGAAAATCCGGTTGTTGCGAGTAACGTATCAAAGCTACCTCTTCTTCTTGATCAATATTATTAACATTAGTATTGCTATTATCATTCTTATCAGTATAAACCACCACCCGTTTGGCTTTTCTTGAACGAATTTCATGATCTTCCTTGAGTTGTTCTTCATTTTCTTCATCCTGTTCTTCTAATTCATCAGTCAATTTGTATGACCATCGAGGAATCTTTTTAATGATTTCTTCTTCAATAGATTTATTTATAGTTCTTGTTTGATCATTTGGATTGGTTGTAATTATATCGAAGACATATTTCAAAGATTTTGCTTTACTTTCTGAATTCATTTTTTTTTCTTCTTCCAATTTCAATGAAGAAGATTTTTTCAAATGAAAACTAGGTACAGATTCAAAAGAGAATTTATCGATTGACGTTAAGGAATTTACAATAGAATTCAACGGTGATTTTTCATTAAGGGGATTCTTTTCGTGTTCGAATTCTCGGGAATTATGAAAAATAGAAAAGAGCCCATGAATTTTATTTATCCAAAAGATTTCTGTGGAATCTTTTGTATCTGTAGAAGTAATTAAATCATTCATGATTATGGTATGTGAATAGAATTTTTTTATTGTTCCACGATATGGTCCGTTCAAAAAAGGATCATATGCTTTTGGTAAGTATTCTTGTTCATTTTCATCATTGCATAATCTGGTCCGTTTTTCGAATATATCTAGAGTAACAGATATTTTTTCTTTTTCTAGGGTTTTTATTCGACTTATTAATTCATTGCTCAAGTTATACTTTTTTTGCTCATTGGCGGAACCCCAATGATTATATAAGTTTTCATGGTTTTCATGGAAAAATTTTTCTGCCGTGTACAAAGACATTTTGCGTTGTATCATTTCTGAAAAAATAGATAAACTAGGTGGATATGTAAAAGATATTATTTGTTTTCCATCACTTGAACATTTATAAAAAAAATATTGTGATATTTCATTTCGTTCACTATTTTCTTTTCGATTATTTTGTATATATCGAAATGGATGATTCCACCGCTTATAATCGAAAAGAAAAGTTACAATAGGTTTTTCTATTTCAAAGTGGAAACGGAAAAAAGTCTTTTCATTTTTCTCTTCTTTAAGTCTTCCCAATTCCCAATTATCTTGATAGGTATCAAGATAAGAATCTTCGTAAACTGGGCTATCTTTATAGCATGTGTCTTTAAAGTGAAAGTGGAATTCATGCTTTGTTTTTTCCTTTCCATTCACTCGGATCTCT